ATTGAAGTGCCTGATTAAAGGATTATCGTGATAGGATAAATCAAGTAATTAAAATTACCTTCAGTATATTTTATATTTAATAGATTTAAACTATCCCTAAAAGTATCAAAAACTTTTGTGCATCATACACTTAAATATAAAAAGATAAGCTAATTAAGCTACTGGGTTCATACCTCATTTATAGAGACCTCACCTCTCTTCTTTTTAATACATAACAACCCCGCCAAACTTCTCTTTTCCTCTACTTTAATTAGAGGTACCTTAATTTCTATCTCCGCAAGATCTTGATTAGCCGTTTGAATAGGATTAGAAATCAATCTTCTTTCCTTTATCCCATTAATAACAAATTCTAATAATAAAATATCTACTGAAGCTTCCTTAAAGTACTTTTTAGTACAAGCACTTGCCTCCGCAATTCTATTATTTTCTATTATTTTAATGCATGCCTCAACAGACATAACAATTTTTATAAACTATAACATCTTTCTAACCTTAATTATATCCACCTTACTATTAAAAATGGGGGCAGCCCCCTTCCATTTTTGATTTCCAGGTACGATAGAAGGATTAAGATGATATAATTGTCTGATTTTAATAACTTGACAAAAGGTCGCCCCCCTTATACTTTTGTCTTATGTAATCAAAATAAGACTGTTTATGTCTATAGTAATTTTATTCTCAATCGTCATCGGCTCTCTCGGCGGGTTAAATCAAACCTCTCTTCGAAAGTTAATAGCTTATTCATCAATTAACCATTTAGGATGAATAGCCGCCGCCATATCCATAGGTGAAAATTTATGGGTATTATATTTCCTTGTATATTCATTTCTTACCTCTGCTTTAATTTTCCTGTTTAACACTTTCCAAATATTTCATATTAATCAAAGTATAATCACCATAAATAAATTTCCCCTCTTAAAATTCTCACTATTTTCTATTCTTTTATCATTAGGAGGATTACCCCCCTTTCTCGGGTTTCTCCCCAAATGATTGGTTATTCAATTAATAGCCGAATTAAATCACTCATATATAATTACAATTATAGTGATAATAACCTTGATCACATTATTTTATTACCTACGAGTAGGGTTTTCAGCCTTCATATTATCTTACACCGAGCCTAAGTGAATTCCAAAATTACAATATAAGAATATCTTCATCATTCAAACCATAACCCTCTCTACAATCTCAACTCTAGGATTATTAATGTGTACGGCCCTATTTAATACCCTTTAAGGCTTTAAGTTAACCAAACTAGTAGCCTTCAAAGCTGAAAATGAAAATAAATTTTTAGGCCTTAGTAGTCTTCCTCTACTTCTTTAGAATTGCAGTCTAATATTATAATTAACTATAAAGCCTATTTTGGTAGAAGAGAAAAATCTCCTAAATAAATTTACAGTTTATCACTTATATCTCAGCCATCCTACCGCAACAATGGCTATTCTCAACAAATCATAAGGACATTGGAACATTATATTTCATTTTTGGAGCTTGAGCAGGAATAGTAGGAACTTCTCTAAGACTACTAATTCGAGCTGAACTAGGTCAACCAGGATATTTAATTGGAGATGACCAAATCTATAACGTAATTGTAACTGCCCATGCATTTGTAATAATTTTTTTTATAGTTATACCTATTATAATTGGAGGGTTTGGAAATTGATTAGTACCATTAATATTAGGAGCACCAGATATAGCATTCCCTCGAATAAATAACATAAGATTTTGACTATTACCTCCTTCACTAACCTTATTATTAGCCAGCAGCTTAGTAGAAAATGGTGCGGGTACTGGGTGAACAGTTTACCCCCCCCTTTCAGCTGGTATCGCTCATGCAGGGGGTTCAGTAGATTTGGCCATTTTCTCATTACATTTAGCTGGAATTTCCTCAATTTTGGGTGCAGTAAACTTTATCACAACCACAATTAATATACGAGCACCTGGAATAACCTTAGACCAAACCCCCTTATTTGTCTGAGCAGTTGCAATCACCGCTTTATTACTCCTTCTATCTCTTCCTGTACTTGCAGGGGCAATCACTATACTACTAGCTGATCGAAATTTAAACACATCATTTTTTGATCCTGCTGGTGGGGGGGATCCTATTCTTTACCAACACTTATTTTGATTTTTTGGTCACCCTGAAGTCTATATTTTAATCCTGCCTGGATTCGGAATAATCTCCCACATTATTAGTCAAGAAAGCGGGAAAAAAGAAGCTTTTGGTACTTTAGGGATAATCTACGCAATATTAGCAATTGGACTTTTAGGCTTTGTAGTCTGAGCCCACCATATATTCACAGTAGGAATAGATGTTGACACACGAGCCTACTTCACATCAGCAACAATAATTATTGCCGTCCCCACTGGAATTAAAATTTTTAGTTGATTGGCTACCCTCCACGGGGCCCAACTAACATACAGCCCCTCTCTCTTATGGGCCTTAGGCTTCGTCTTTCTATTCACAATTGGGGGATTAACAGGGGTGGTACTAGCTAACTCATCACTTGATATTATTTTACATGACACTTATTATGTTGTTGCTCATTTTCACTACGTTTTATCAATAGGAGCTGTATTCGCTATTATAGCAGGATTTATCCAATGATACCCCCTTTTTACAGGTTTAACTCTAAACCCCAAATGACTTAAAATCCAATTTACTACAATATTCGTGGGTGTAAACCTTACATTTTTCCCCCAACATTTTTTAGGATTAGCCGGTATACCTCGTCGCTACTCAGATTACCCAGATGTTTATACCTCATGAAATATAGTTTCAAGACTAGGATCAACAATTTCATTAATTGGAATTATTATCTTAATTGGTATTATTTGAGAAAGTATAGTCTCCAACCGCCCAGTACTCTTCCCCTTAAATATAACTAGTTCACTAGAATGGCATCAAAATTTACCCCCTGCTGAACACAGCTATTCGGAACTACCTATACTTTCTAATTCCTAATATGGCAGATAAATGCCTTAGAGTTAAGTTCTAAATATGAAGGTTATAGCCCTTTTATTAGAAATAGCAACATGATCAAACCTAAATTTACAAAATAGAGCATCCCCTTTAATAGAACAACTTACATTTTTCCATGACCACACTTTATTAATTTTAACCATCATCACAGTTTTAGTCGCTTACATCATGACAACTTTATTTTTTAATACTTTTATCCATCGATATCTTCTAGAGGGTCAAACAATTGAAGTAATTTGAACTGTGCTGCCTGCCATCACTTTAATTTTTATCGCCCTTCCTTCTCTTCGCTTATTATATCTTCTTGACGAATCTCTTGAGCCTCTAATCACTGTAAAAACAATTGGCCATCAATGGTACTGGAGTTATGAATATATAGACTTCATCTCCCCTAAAGAATTCGATTCCTATATAATTCCTTATAACGAAATAGCTACTGATGGTTTCCGCCTACTTGATGTAGATACCCGAACATGCCTCCCTATAAATACTCAAATTCGAATACTTGTATCAGCCGCTGACGTTTTACATTCATGAACTATCCCCACATTGGGGGTAAAGATTGATGCCACCCCCGGCCGCCTTAACCAAACAAGATTTTTTATAAACCGGCCGGGTCTTTTTTATGGACAATGTTCCGAAATCTGTGGGGCAAATCACAGCTTTATACCCATCGTCATTGAAAGTGTAAACACCAAAACTTTTATTTCTTGAATACTTACCCCTATAAATACCTCATTAGATGACTGAAAGTAAGTATTGGTCTCTTAAACCACATTATAGTAAATGACATCTACTTCTAATGAAAGAAATTAGTTAAAATATAACATTAGTGTGTCACACTGAAATTATTAATAAATTAATATTTCTTAGTGCCACAAATAGCCCCCCTTAGATGACTCTCTCTTTTTATTATATTTTCAGTAACATTAATCTTATTCTCCACAACAGCTTACTTTTTAATCACCCGATATCCCCCAGATACCCAAATAAATAAAATTTCCACAATCCCATTAAACTGAAAATGATAGCCAATTTATTCTCAGTATTTGACCCCTCTACTAGTGTTATAAATTTATCCTTAAACTGGTCCAGAACTTTAATAGGATTATTAATAATACCAATAATATTTTGATTGCTCCCCTCACGCCCTAACATAATTTGAAATTTAATTATTACTACCCTACACAAAGAATTTAAAAATTTAATTGGCCCAACTGGCCATATTGGTAGAACCTTTATCTTCATTTCCTTATTCTCCCTAATTCTATTCAATAATTTTCTAGGACTATTTCCTTATGTATTTACTAGCTCCAGCCATTTAACAATAACATTAACTCTAGCCCTTCCACTATGACTAAGATTTATAATCTACGGATGAAGCAATCACACCCAGCACATACTCGCCCACCTAGTTCCTCAAGGAACACCCCCTGTTCTGATACCTTTCATAGTATGTATTGAGACAATTAGTAACATAATCCGCCCAGGAACTTTAGCCGTACGGTTAGCTGCAAATATAATTGCTGGCCATTTACTATTAACCCTCCTAGGTAATACAGGGCCTACCCTATCAACATCAATTCTAACCCTTCTAATTATAGCCCAAATTGCCTTATTAACGCTTGAGTCAGCCGTAGCTATAATCCAATCATACGTATTTGCAGTCCTAGCAACTCTCTATTCCAGAGAAGTAAATTAATGACAACATATGCTAACCACCCATATCACCTAGTCAACCCTAGCCCATGACCTCTTACAGGAGCAATCGGAACTCTAATCACCGTCGCAGGGTTAACAAAATGATTTCATCAATATAACAATTCCTTACTAACACTAGGGGGTTTAATTACAATTTTAACTATAATTCAATGATGACGTGACATCACACGAGAGGGCACCTACCAAGGACTCCACACCTTACCCGTAACTTTAGGGTTACGATGGGGGATAATTTTATTTATTATCTCCGAAGTATTTTTCTTTATTTCATTTTTTTGGGCATTTTTCCATAGAAGTCTGTCCCCTGACATCGAATTAGGCGTAATATGACCCCCCGCAGGGATTCACCCCTTTAACCCCTTACAAATTCCTCTACTTAATACCGCAATCCTCCTAGCATCAGGAGTAACAGTTACATGAGCCCATCATAGTCTTATAGAGGGAAATTCTAGACAAACGACCCAAGGCTTGTTTTTTACAGTAATCTTAGGTGCTTACTTCACAGTCCTACAGGCATACGAATACATTGAAGCCCCCTTTACTATTGCAGATGCAATTTACGGATCAACCTTTTTTGTTGCCACTGGATTCCACGGATTACATGTAATTATCGGGACTACATTTCTATTAACATGTTTGTTGCGACATTTATTTAAACACTTCTCCCCCAGTCATCATTTCGGATTTGAAGCGGCAGCATGATATTGACACTTCGTAGATGTAGTCTGATTATTTTTATATATTTCTATTTACTGATGAGGTAGATAATTATATTTATTTAGTATATAAAAGTACCTTTGACTTCCAATCAAATTGATTGATTTTAATCAAAATAAATAATATGCTTAACATATACCATTACCTTCATTATCATAATATTATCAATCCTAGTAATAGTAATTGCATCTAATCTTTCAAAAAAATCAATCGCCGACCGTGAAAAAAGATCCCCATTTGAGTGTGGCTTTGACCCCAAGAGTTCCGCACGGCTCCCATTTTCCTTACGATTTTTCTTAATCGCAGTAATCTTCCTCATCTTTGACGTTGAAATTGCCCTTCTTCTGCCAATTATCATCATTATACATTGATCAAACATCTTTACATGATCTATAGTGAGTATCTTTTTCCTGATAATCTTACTCATTGGGCTATTTCATGAATGACGCCAAGGAGCCCTAGAATGAGCCAATTAATTTTTAAGGACTGTAGTTAAGTATAACATTTGATTTGCACTCAAAAAGTATTGGTAACAATCTGTCTTATAAAAATAAGAAGCGATATCCCGCTCCCAGTTTCGGCCTGGAATTAGATAATTATTTATCCTTATTTTTACCATTAATGAATAAATTTTAGTATTAATTGAAACCAAATCAGCGGTATATTACTGTTAATAATATTATTGAAATTTATTTCCAATTAAAGGAATATGATGAACAAGCGAAAGCCGCTAACTTCCGACTTTAACGGTTAAACTCCGTTTATATTCCTCTGATCTTTATAGTTTATAAAAACAATACAGCTTCATTGTATAGATAATATATTTATATTTATAGATATTCAAGGATCAACAAATCTCACTAACATCTTCAGTGTTATACTCTATTAACATAAGCTACTTAAATAAATTATAATAAAGACGACCAACACTATAATCCATAAAATAAATCTTACTAAATAAATTTTTAAATCATTATTCTGCCATCACTGATTTACCCCCGAATATCCCATGGAATAACTATAAATATTCTGAGCCCCAAATTCTTCTCTCCACCCTTGATCAAAAGACTTTAATATCAGGCCTCCTGCACTTATAGGTGTTATACCCACCCCATAAGTAGAAATGAAAGGCATAAATCATATAGAACCTAAAAAACTAGAAATTAAATAATAATGAAAAGACTGCAACTTATAAAATAATGAAAAATTAGACAATTCATACCCTACCCAACCCCCTATTAATCTTACACTTAAAGCTAAAGTCCTTAGTCATATAGGTAAGCAAATTATAGAGGGGGTAGGAAACAAGCATCAACTTAACATACTCCCCCCTATAACTGCCATAGTAAGTAAAGCCAATATCCCCCGAAGTATCACTCATCCCTGATCATTTAAAGGGTGTAAAGAAGATGAATTAAAATCACCACTTATTGAATAATACGCCAACCGCAATGAATAGCACACTGTCAACCCAGTTGAGAAAAAATACAAAAAAAATCTAAAACTATTTAAATATGATATTGCAACAATTTCCAAAATTAAGTCCTTCGAATAAAATCCTGCTAAAAAAGGCATCCCACATAAAGCAAAATTAGCAACATTAAAACAAATAGATGTCAGTGGCATCTGTCCAGATAAACTTCCTATAAATCGGATATCCTGAGAATTTTTTATATTATGAATAATCGCCCCAGCACACATAAACAATAACGCCTTAAATAAAGCATGAGTAAGTAAATGAAAAAAAGCTAACTTTGGCAGCCCCATAGCTAAAATTCTTATTATTAATCCCAATTGTCTCAAAGTAGATAAAGCGATAATTTTCTTTAAGTCAAACTCAAAATTAGCGCCTAATCCAGCTATAAATATAGTTACCCCAGAAATCACTAATAAAGCCTGACCTAGCCCACTATCAAAAATAACACTATTAAACCGAATTAATAAATAAACACCTGCAGTAACTAAAGTAGAAGAATGAACTAAAGCTGATACCGGAGTAGGGGCTGCTATTGCCGCAGGCAGCCATGAAGAAAATGGAAGTTGTGCTCTTTTTGTCATAGCGGCTAACATCACCAACCCCCCAATAATAGTCATTTCAAAAGAATTGGATATCCCATCTAAATAATAAATATAATTTCATCTCCCAAAATTTAATATTCAAGCAATAGCTATTAATAAGGCCACGTCCCCAATTCGATTTGATAACACTGTAATCATCCCAGCATTATAAGACTTTACATTCTGGTAATAAATCACTAAACAATAAGAAACTAACCCCAACCCATCCCAACCTAATAAAATTCTAATTAAGTTAGGTCTAATGATTAAAAATATCATCGACAAAACAAACATCAAAACCAGTATAATAAATCGATCAACGGTTAAATCCCCTGTTATATACTCCTCTCTGTAGAAAATTACTAAAGAAGAAATAAAAAGTACAAACCCTATAAAAATTAAAGATATTCAGTCAAACAAAAAAGTTATAACAATAGATCTCGAATTAAGGGCCACAATCTCCCACTCAATAAAATAAACTAAATCCATTATAATAAAATAAAATCCTAAAAATACAAATACTAATCTCAAACAAAATAACATAATAAATCTTAACACACAAATAGAAAAGGGGCACAACATTACTTAAGGTAAATAATTACTTTTCTGACACCACAAATCAACGTTTTAATAAACTACTTAAGAATATTCATAATATACTAATTTCTCCCTTTAATACTAATATATTCAAAGGTACTCAGTGTAAAATTAACAATAAATATTCCCGAAAGTATCCTGTAGAACATCCATAAATACCTGAATAAATAATCCCATGCTGACTATATGAATAAAGGTATAAAGTATAGGCAGCTCTTAAAAAAGATAATAACATTAATATAATTATACACACATTTGATCATATTACAATACTATTCAATAACCCAATTTCCCCCAATAAATTTAAAGAAGGAGGGGCTGCTATATTAGAGCATCTAAAAAGGAATCACCATAAAGCTATAGTAGGTATATAATTCAATAACCCCTTATTAACTAATAAACTACGGCTTCCTAACCGCTCATACGAAACATTAGCCAAAACAAATAATCCTGATGAGCATAAACCATGGGCAATTATTAACGTAAAAGCTCTTCTTCACCCCCAAAAAGTCAATGTCATCACCCCACTTAAAACAATTCCTATGTGAGCAACAGATGAATAAGCAATCAATGCCTTTATATCACTCTGCCGTAAACATATTAATCTCACTAACACACCCCCTAATAAACTAACCCCCACCCAAATGAAATTACATTGTAACCCCATCACTATTAATACTTTATACACACGTAATATCCCATATCCCCCCGATTTCAACAAAACCCCAGCTAAAATTATAGAACCAGATACTGGGGCTTCCACATGCGCTTTAGGTAACCACAAATGAACTAAAAATATAGGTATTTTCACTAAAAAGGCTAAAATCGAACATAAATAAAAAATAATCCCTGTTATATTATGGCCTCTCCATAAAGGAGTATACAACGTACCAGTATCATAATATACATTAAATAAACCAATTAACAAAGGTAAAGAAGCCAACAAAGTATAAAATAATAAATAAATCCCAGCCTGCAATCGTTCTGGCTGGTATCCCCAACCTAAAATCAAAAATACTGTAGGGATCAGTCTCCCCTCAAAAAATAAATAAAATGAAAACAAACTTATTCTACTAAATGTACAATATAATATAAATATTAAACCTATAATCATACCCAAAAAAAACTTACAGTAATAATCAGACCGCAATACTATCTCACTAGCAGTGATTATTAAAGAACAAACTCAAAATCTTAATACAATTAACTCGTAGGATAAAATATCACACCCAAATAGATATCTTAAATTTATAAAATCAAAAAATACTACCCCCATAGATAAAAATATAAAAGATATAAAATATATCACCGACTGAATTACCCATCACACCTTTCTCCTAAAACATAAAGGGATCATAAATAATACTATGATAATAAATTTTAACATTGTAACACTATAAAAGACTGAAAAAAATCATTACCGTGTGTCCGAATTATAGACACCAAAATAGCTAATCCTAAGGCCCCCTCACATACAGAAAAAGTCAAAAAAATCATTCTAAAAAACAACTCATAATTAAATAGCCCTAAATAATTAAACAACCCAAAAAATAAAATTAACACAATAAATTCTAAACTTAATAGCCCTGCTAACAAATGTTTACGCTTAGAACAAAAAACCCATGCCCCACTTAAGAAAATAAAGATTATAAAGATTCAATATATATTTATCAACATTAGTTTTAATAGTTTAAAAAAAACACTGGTCTTGTAAGCCAAAAATAAGATATTCTTTTAAAACTCAGAGAGAAAGGAGATACCCCTTATCATTAATCCCCAAAATTAATATTTTTCTATTAAAATACCCCCTGTATTTTTCAACTTACATTCATAACACTAAGATCACTAGCCTCAATCCTATTTACTCAAATTAGCCACCCACTTGCTATAACCTTCCTAATCCTAGGGCAAACTATTCTATTTTGTCTACTAAGTGGAATAACCACCCAAACCTTCTGATTCTCTTATATTTTATTTCTAGTATTCTTAGGGGGAATATTAGTTCTATTCATTTATATCACCAGACTCGCATCAAACGAAATATTCACAATTCCTATAAAAATAGTCCCATTGATCCTAATAATCCTAACAACTACAATCATTATCTATACAATTATAGACTCTTCCATATGAAGACTTATATTCAATAATAGAGATATATTAAATAAAATTAATTTATCAAGAGTGACCCACGCAGAAACCCCCTTACCATTAACAAAACTCTATAACAAACCTACTGATTTAGTCACCTTAATAATAGTTCTTTACTTATTCTTAACCCTTATCGCTGTAGTCAAAATCACTAACATTTTTCAAGGCCCCCTACGACCAAAAACCTAATGAATAAACCTTTACGAACAAGCCACCCATTACTCAAAATTACTAACAACGCTCTAGTGGATCTTCCAGCACCATGTAATATTTCAGCATGATGAAATATAGGATCCCTATTAGGCCTTTGCTTAATTATACAAATCGCTACAGGGTTATTCTTAGCAATACACTACACAGCCCATATTGATTTAGCCTTTAATAGAGTGGCCCACATTTGCCGAGATGTAACCTACGGTTGATTCCTTCGCACCCTACATGCTAATGGTGCCTCCTTCTTCTTTATTTGCCTCTATCTCCATGTAGGACGTGGAGTATACTACGGCTCATATAACTACTTACAAACTTGGATAATCGGAGTTATAATTTTGTTTCTCATGATAGCAACAGCATTTATAGGGTATGTTCTCCCTTGAGGACAAATATCATTTTGAGGGGCCACAGTAATTACAAATCTCTTATCTGCTATTCCATATTTAGGAACTACTCTAGTACAATGAATTTGAGGGGGATTCGCCGTAGATAACGCTACATTAACACGATTCTTTACCTTTCATTTCATTTTACCCTTCATCGTAGCCGCATCAACAATAATTCACTTACTATTTCTCCATCAAACAGGGTCTAATAACCCTTTAGGGATTAATAGCGATGTAGACAAAATCCCATTTCACCCATACTTCTCATTTAAAGACATCTTTGGGTTCATCATAATAGTGAGAAGTCTCACCCTATTAACACTCATTGACCCTTACGCACTAGGAGATCCAGATAACTTCACTCCTGCTAACCCTCTAGTTACCCCCGTCCATATTCAACCTGAGTGATACTTCCTATTTGCCTATGCTATCTTACGGTCTATCCCTAACAAATTAGGAGGGGTCATCGCATTAATAGCGTCCATTGCCATTTTAATAATTCTACCATTTTATAACAAAAATAAATTCCGGGGGATCCAATTTTACCCTATTAATCAAAGTTTATTTTGATTCATAACTACTGTCGTAATTCTACTAACATGAATCGGGGCCCGACCAGTTGAAGCCCCTTATATCTTAACAGGACAAATTTTAACCATTCTATATTTCTCATTCTATCTCATTAACCCATTGGTACTTAAATTATGAGACACACTAATTCATTAGTTATAAAGCTTTAGCAAGCATATGTTTTGAAAGCATAAGACAGAAGTTCAATTCTTCTATTAACTTTACTAAAATTAATTCATTAAACACATACAGAAAACAAAAAAATCCTCAAGCCAATAAAGAAAATCAAATAATTCAAAGATAGGGGTAAAAAACTTTTTCAAGCTAAATATATTAATTTATCATAACGAAACCGAGGTAATGTCCCTCGCACCCAAATAAATATAAATGATAAAAAAGTTAACTTAATAAAAAAATTAAAAGTCCCAACATCACACCCCAAAAAAATAGTACAAAATAATATTCTCATAAATAAAATACTAGCATATTCAGCTAAAAAAATTAAAGCAAACCCCCCTCTTCTATACTCCACATTAAATCCAGAGACTAATTCAGACTCCCCCTCAGCAAAATCAAAAGGAGTTCGATTAGTTTCAGCTAAACAGGACGCAAACCAAGCTAATGCCAAAGGAAAGCTAAAGAAAATAAATCACACATACCCCTGAAAATAAAAAAACTGTAATAAACAATAACTATCAATCAAAAATACAAAAGAAAGTAAAATTAAAGCCAAACTTACCTCATAAGAAATAGTTTGCGCGATTGCCCGTAACCCCCCTAATAATGCATAATTAGAATTTGAAGCTCATCCAGCGACTATAACAGTATATACTCCCATTCTTGTACAACATAAAAAGAATAATACACCAAAATTAAACGAAAGCATGAATGTTATATAGGGGTATACTATCCACACCAACAACGCCAAAAATAAACTAAAAACAGGAGAAAAATAATACAAAAAATAATTAGATAATAAAGGATGAGTTTGTTCCTTCATAAATAATTTAATGGCATCTGAAAAAGGCTGCGGGACCCCTACAAATCCAACCTTATTCGGGCCCTTACGAATCTGAATATATCCCAAGACCTTACGCTCTAATAAAGTTAAAAAAGCGACTCCTACTAGAACACAAATAATTAATAATAAAGAATCTACTAAAGAAATTAAAATCTCAAATAAATTCAATACTATTTGTAACCTAAATTACATTTAAAGATTCTAAATCCGTCACATTTTTTGCCAAAATAGCCCCTAACCTATTAATAGTAGTCAATGCTTAAAAATAAATATTCCAATTATTTGGTCCTTTCGTACTAAAATAATTACATTATTTAAGGATAGAAACCGACCTGGCTCACGCCGGTCTGAACTCAGATCATGTAAGGGTTCAAAGGTCGAACAGACCTATTAATTGAAAAGCTGCTTCCAGTAATATACCTTAATCCAACATCGAGGTCGCAATCGTTCTCGTCGATAAGAGCTCTCAAAGAAAATTACGCTGTTATCCCTAAGGTAACTTTATCTTATAATCGTTAATAGCGGATCAAATAAATCCATACATTAATGTTATTTTTAAGAAGAGTTTCTCGCGTCTTCTAGTCACCCCAACCAAATAATTCCTTACTAAATACAAAAATTTTAACCAAAATGCAATTTAATAACACAATTATAAAGCTCTATAGGGTCTTCTCGTCCTCTAAAATTATTTAAGCCTTTTAACTTAAAAGTTAAATTCAACCTATCACTATGAGACAGTTAATACCTCGTCAAACCATTCATACCAGCCTTCAATTAAAAGACTAATGATTATGCTACCTTTGCACGGTCAAATTACCGCGGCCCTTCATATTATCAGTGGGCAGGCCAGACTTTAGATTATAATCAAAAAGACATGTTTTTGTTAAACAGGCGGGTATTAATATTGCCTAATTCCTTATAATGAATTAACATTAAATAAGTTATAAACATCATAATATATATATATATACTAATTCAATCATTATCACAAATAAAATTTTATTAATTAAATTATTCTAATAAAATAATTAAACCTTCTATAAAATAGCCCCCATTCTAAGTAAGTTATCATACACTTAACTCGAGAGCTAATTCAAGGCCAACCATCCACGTTCCCGCCTTGATTATAGAAAGTTATAATTCATGATTCAAAACTTAACCCCCAAATCGTTTTTATTGTCCCATAAAAAATACGTTACTAAAGATTACTAAACAATAAATGAATTCAATTCAAATCTTAGAAAACCAGATATCTTTAAAACCGAATAACATATCACTACCAATAAATTATTTATAATGATTATTCCACATCAACTATAATAATCTATTAACTCTTTTAAATTCGAGAGTACTAAATTTATAGTAATTAATTAATCAACCCTAATACACAAGGTACAAATATTAAATCTACTTTCCTAAAATAATAATTTCACACCTATTTCAATATTCTTCTACAATACAAATAAACTATAAACAAAAAAATTTTTTCTAAAACTATACTTAAACAACATCTCCACTTAAAATTACTTTTATTAATATAAAATCCCAAAAAAAACTATTAAATATTTTACTTCAAAATATCCGAATCGCACGGAAATCTTCTCAATGTAAATGAGATACTTTACTATAAAGCTTTATTTTGACTTTCTAGATACACTTTCCAGTACATCTACTATGTTACGACTTATCTCACCTTAATCAACGAGAGTGACGGGCGATATGTGCATGTTACAGAGCTGTAATCAAATTCTCATTAAATATTACTTCCAAATCCACCTTCAATTCAATATCTCAATCAAATATTCGTATAAATAAATCTATTGTAATCCACCTCCCACTTAAACATAAACTGCACCTTGACCTGACATAATATTTAGTTAGAAGCTAAGAAAATCAACTCTATAAAGATAATCTTATGACGGCGATATACAAATTGACATTACAAGCTTAAGTAAAATAAAAACGTGAATTATCGATTACGGGGCAGATTCCTCTGGTAAGACTAAAACACCGCCAAATTCTTTGAGTTTCAAGGACATACCTACTACTACTCAAGCCTTTAATTTTCACATTTCAGAATAATAGGGTATCTAATCCTAGTCTAACCCTAAAATTTCAAAGCTTCTCTTAATTTTCAACGGAATTCAACAAAACTTAAAATTTTACCTAAAAATCTTTTATAATAAATCCAAATATCAAAATAACTCCCAACTAATAATACTCACTTGAACCCTCCGTTTAACCGCAGCAGCTGGCACGACTTTGGCCGGTCCCACCTCAAAATTACTAATTCCAAATCTCCTTGATCAATAAAGCCAAATACTGCGAATACCTAATACCAACCATTTAGATTTAGCCCATATCACACAAAAATGTACATGTAAACCATCCGAATAAGTAAGTAACTAAGCACGAATAAAACTTTTGTATACTTAAATATATATTAACGGGCCCAAACTCACCCTACCGCATAATACTTTGAAACCCCCGCCAACCCTTTAATAACTTCATACACCAACGACCCCGCCTCATAAATCCCCTATAACTTCTTTTAGCCCCAACCACTTAACACAACCAGGTCAATCCCTTAAGTGAACTATAAATTCAAAAAAAGAAAGCGATAGGTACCAGCGATTTTTTTTTAAAAATACACAGCCCTATATTTTCTAAGTGGAAAAAGAATTAACGAACCCAAACTCACCCTACCGCATAATACTTTGAAAACCCCGCCAACCCTTTAATAACTTCATACACCAACGACCCCGCCTCAAAATCCCCTATAACATACTTCATCTTAATTACAGTAAGTCGAAAGTCACTATACGTAAATTGAAAAAAAAGGGGGGGGACTCTCCTCTTGACCCCAACCACACGCCCCGGACCAGAAGCCCCCTCACCCAGACCAGGGAGAGCGGGGGGCTTCTGGGGGGGCTTCTGGGGGGGGGGGGTCAGAATACCAAGACGAAAGACCCCGCCACCGTGTCTACGGGCACGCCGCCTGATAGACATCTTAAATCCATAAAATATTTTATTTAAAGGAAATATAAATAAATTAGTATAAATAACTCTCACTAAATAATATAAATCAATTAAGGGTTCGAGGAAAAAAATTTAAAGTGAGGAAGGAGAACCATATTGTGATGAAATAACTATATAAATCTTACGTAAGAATGCTGCTTTATTGTTTTATTTTTAAAAATCAGCATTTATTTTGAATAAATTATTTAATTTTTTATTCTTATGGAAAAACAATCACATTTTAAATTTTTATAGTTTTTGGAGACAATATAAGTTATTTGTTTATACATATACGTATATATTAAATATATTACCTATTATATAAATAATTTATATATAGAGAGTGTTATTAAATAAAGATATATTTAAATCGTAAATTTACAATCCAATTAAATCCTTATATATAAGTACTTCTATCTCTCTCTTTCCCTATAGGGCTACCAGGCTTAGTAGCCGTTTTGGATATGTATAAGATCATATATATGTATCTCCTTCTTATAAGCCATTATAACCTCTTATTTATTTATATATATGCATTTATTATACACCCGCGCGTAAAGGCGAATGTTGACCCCCAAAAAGGGCCATTTAGGCCATTCAGTTTTAATAACTTAGGCACCGTTATTAAACAAATACAATATAAATGTAAAAACTTTATTTTAAACGAATTTTAAATTACCCAAAATACCCTTTCACAAATGTTATTAA